TTTCATTCCAGGGTTTCTCTGAATTTGAAAGTTATCACTCGGTAGGTTTCCATACCAAGGCTCAATCCAATTAAGTCCGTAGCGTCTACCAATTTCGCCATATCCCCTTTTTGCTTTGTAATTTGGATATCGTTTTTGTAATTTGGATATCATTATCCAAATATTTTGCTTTTTCTTTCAGTTATATTATGATCGGACTATTGAATTCATCAATTCAATATACAATATATAGTATAATAAATACTATTAGTATAATATATATATATATATATATTACATATATTTTCCCCAATTTCTATTGTTTTTAGCATGAAATTTTGAATACTTGAACGGTCGATTTTTTTCTTTTGTTTTCGTCTTAGCTCTTATCTTTCCGAACGAAAAATAACTAAAAATCAATTTTATTACTCTATATATTGAATAATTTAATAGCCATAACGAATCTAATGGCTATAACTAAAAATTCCTTTTTTAATTAAAATAAAAAATAATTTCAACTGAAATTATTTCGAATATTATAATGTATCTAATATGTATTAATTAAATTACTAATTTAAATAAATTAGCAGATAGGAATAAAATCTTTTATTTCTAAAAGAAATCTAATTATATTAGTAAATTTTAGCATAGTAAAAAAAAAGAATTTGAAATTCAATTGTAATTTGAATTCAAAAAATCTTACTAGCTAATTAAGATATTGATAATCATATATTTGATAAGATAAATGGATCCAATTATATATTAATTAGTATCTGAAGAGTTAAGAATGAAGAGTTAGTTAATAGCTAAGATTCCAGCAGTTTAATAAATTCCTATGTGGGTACAATTTATGTTATGTGAGCCCGCTTAGCTCAGAGGTTAGAGCATCGCATTTGTAATGCGATGGTCATCGGTTCGACTCCGATAGTGGGCTTTTCTCCATTTGTTTGATTTTTTTTACATAGTTGAAAATGTGAAATCAACGAAATTGAAAAGGCTTCTTTTGCTTTTCCCAAACGGCACCCTTCTATTATCTCCTAAAAATTTCCAATTATTAAAAAAAAGGGGAGGAGTTTTATCTATGTAGACTAAATCAATCAAAAAGAGAACCCTTACTTTGATTTTTATATTCTAATTCTATTAATAATAATAGAAATTATTAATAGAATTAGAATATTATTGAAGAGTTTTTAGTAATTAATAGTTTGAAATTAATAATTAATTAAGTTTGATATTATAGAAAATATTCTATTTAATATTAATACGATAAATTAGATATATATTTTCTAATATATTAAGTATTAAGGCCAGAATAGTGATACAATTCATCTAATTATTCTTTAGAATTTTTCTTTGTAGTACAATATTTAAATAAATTTTGATTAATTTATTGTGGAATTTCCAATTTATATTGTATTTTTCATTTTTCTATTTAGCATTTAGTTTAGTTTAATTTCATATTTCATTTAGATTTATGCAACTTCATAAGGAGTCTTTATGTCACGTTACAGAGGGCCTCGTTTCAAAAAAATACGTCGTCTGGGGTCTTTACCGGGACTAACTACTAAAAAGCCTAGAGCTGGAAACGATTTTCGAAACCAATTACGCCCCGGTAAAAAATCTCAATATCGTATTCGTTTAGAAGAAAAACAAAAATTACGCTTTCATTATGGTCTTACAGAACAACAATTACTTAAATATGTTCATATCGCCGGAAAAGCAAAAGGGTCAACAGGTCAAGTTTTACTACAATTGCTTGAAATGCGGTTGGATAACATTCTTTTTCGATTAGGTATAACTTCGACTATTCCTCAAGCACGCCAATTGGTTAACCATAGACATATTTTAGTTAATGGTGGTATAGTAGATATACCAAGTTATCGCTGCAAACCCCGCGATATTATTACAGTGAGAGATGACCAAAAATCTAAGTCTTTGGTTCAAAATTATCTTGATTCAACCTCCCGTGAGGAATTGCCAAAACATTTGACCCTTCACCCATTCCAATATAAAGGATCAGTCAATGAAATACTCGATAGTAAATGGGCCGGTTTGAAAATAAATGAATTACTAGTTGTAGAATATTATTCTCGTCAGACTTAAACTTAACGAAAATAAGAAGGATTCAGACAATTTTGCCCTCCCTTTACACCCATATAAAGAGTTTTTAAGTAAGGGATTTTTTCCCATTTATGTATCATAGATTGATAGGGAGGTTTTAATTCCTTGTCTATTCTTTCTAGTATTTTCCATATTACCGAAATTGAGATTAGGAATAGCGAAACCATATCAAAGAAAGGTAGGAATAATGGTGTCCCTTTTTTATTTGATGTGAGATATTGTGGTCAATAACATTAACGTTGGTGAATTAGGTGAAGGGTACGGAAAGAGAGGGATTCGAACCCTCGGTAAACAAAAGCTTACATAGCAGTTCCAATGCTACGCCTTCAACCACTCGGCCATCTCTCCTACATAATGAGAAAGTTGATAATAAGTCGAGTGAATAGTGATTCATATTTTATTTTTGGATAAATGCGTACACCCTATTTTAATTTTAACTAAAAAAAAAATAGAAAAACTTTGCCAAACCTTAGTCGAGGTTGGGGAAAGGAGATAATTTTGTGGGACAAACTCTTAAAAACAACAAATAAAGGTATCTATTCATGTTTACGAAGATGGGACTCCAAATTTTCTTTTTGAATTTTTTTTTATACTGGATTAAATCACTTAATTGGAACAACTCCACTGATTGATCTTTTTTTTTTTTCGGCTATCTTTAATAGTTCCCTTTAAACCATCGTTTTATTTAGTTTAGACCATTATTCTATTTTCATAAAAATTAGAAAATTACTTGCAAGTTTGAGATCTTTTAACAAGAACCCCTTATCATAACTTCTTATCCCATAGATTTATTCCAACGAAAGGCCCGCGGAATTTTTATATTTGATTGTATAGCGTATTACCCGTTATATACACAACACTAAATGAATGGTTAGTCTATTTTCATCCATCATAGAGCGATTATTCAACCCTTTTTCCTCTTTGGATCATAATTTACTCAAAACTTCTCGAATTTTCCTACAACTTCGAATAAATTCGTTGATTCTTCAACTTTGATGAAATCAAAATATTTTCCGATATTTTTTACTATATTTAAGATTTAGTTGAAATCTAATCGTCTTCAAATATTTATTAGTTTTGTTTTTATTGAGTCCTGCAAAAAAGAAAAAATTTGAGTAGAAGTTTAATTTTAATGAGTCCGCTTTTATGTTATTTCGTACTGTCAAATTCCGTCGGTTGTGGGATTATTTTCTCACGAAAGTAATTAAAAAAAATTATAGCATGAATTTCTGCCTATGTCTAGATCTCGAATAACTGGAAATTTTATTGATAAGACCTTTTCGATTGTAGCCAATATCTTATTACGAATAATTCCGACAACTTCGGGGGAGAAAGAGGCATTCGCTTATTACAGAGATGGTGTGATTTGATTTTTTTTTATTTAGTTATTTTATACTTTTCTTTAATTTCATTTTTTTTTTTTCTATTTTTTAATGTTCTTAGGAAAAAGTTGCATAATAATTATCTTATTCGGGATATAAAGAAAAAAAAAATTATTTGAAAAAATTAAACGCTTGGTGAAGGTGAAGTTTGTAAATAAAACAAACCCTTCTATCGTGTATCCGCGAGTAATGCAACCTCAAATGCTTCAATTGTTGATTATAGAGTATTGAGCGAAAGGTTACACCTACGGTTGTGTTAGGTCAAACCTACTCCACTAGTACTAATAGGAGGCATAGAGGAAGAGGCACTACTCCTCGGAATCAACAACAGGAAAATTTTGTTATAAAATATCCCTTTTCCTTATGAGGATCGGGACTAGCAAGCATGGTTGGGACAACAAACACCCATCTCGTTCGTGTTTTGGATACCCGTATAGCCATCGAAAACTGTTGAAGTGACTAATTCCTGAAAATTAAGTGGCGTTTAAGACAAATAAATTGCGGGAGTCCCCCTTTTTTTATCTAGTATCAACAGACTTGATGTTAAGGAAAGATCTTTTACAAGAAGGTTGGTTAGAGATTTTTTGTAAAAACACCAGCCCCACTCAGTTTATAATGAGAATATTTCATTTTTTTTATTCCATGTATTAGTCTCATTATGTACATAAAGGAGGAGCCGTATGAGATAAAAATTTCATGTACGGTTCTGAAACGGAGATTTTTTGAATCGAATGACGACCGTAACGGATGTCGGCTCAATCCGAAGGAAATTATGCGGAAGCTTTACAGAATTATTATGAAGCTATGCGACTAGAAATGGATCCCTATGATCGAAGTTATATACTCTATAACATAGGCCTTATCCACACAAGAAACGGAGAACATACAAAAGCTTTGGAATATTATTTCCGTGCACTAGAGCGAAACCCATTCTTACCACAAGCCTTTAATAATATGGCCGTGATCTGTCATTACGTGCGACTATCTCCACTATAGAAATAAAAAAGGCAAAAGAACAAATTCATTAATAAATACTAGAAAAAAAAATAGGCTTTCTACATATGTATTGTCCAAAACGACGATTTTTATCAGCTGTAGCAAAGAACTAAACTTCATAAAATTTTAAGTATGAATATGAAGAAATAGGTATGCCTAGATACTTTATTCGATGGATAAAGGATCTAATTGATAGAGGAAGCGCCGTAAAGATCAATTCGCGAGGTTTTGGGCCGATACAATAAGAACTGCTTATTTATATATGAAATAAAAGTTAGGAATCAATTTATGTAATAGAGTTGATCCCCTAAGGTATTGAGCAGCGGTGTAGCATCAGATCCCAAAGATAGTAAGCCTTTTCCTTCTTATAAATATAAAGGAAAGTCCTTTTCGCGGATTCTATACTAAATATAGAAATTTATATATTAAACCGAGATAGTTACCTTTTTAGAAAACTATAGTGATAGTGGAAATGCCTCTACTTTATGAAGGCGGGAGAAAAGATAAAACTGAGTAAATTAG